CTTATTACATTTCAAAAGATTTTTTTGAAATTATCTAGTTAATAGCTAAAAAGCCTTCTTCCTTATTAATAATATCCATTATTCTAGAACAGAATTTGATAAAAGAAGCTTTTTTGCAATAGAAACAAAGATGGGGAAAGAGTTACCTCTTGCTAAGGCAAAGCCTTTATTTAATGAAATTCTTTATTCTTTCATTAAGAACTAATCCAATCTCCCCAAGTAGGATTCGAACCTACGACCAATCAGTTAACAGCCGACCGCTCTACCACTGAGCTACTGAGGAACAACGGCAGATTCTACCTCTTAGAGTTCAACTTTTGTTCTCAACCCATAAACAATATAAGTCCCAAGCTTCCTTCGTAACTCCCGGAACTTCGTCGTAGTGTCCCCCTTCCATGTCTCATTTCATATATGGAAGATAGTATTCTCATATCATCAATATTTTTCTATTATACTAGAATATATATGCAAGATGATATTTGCATATAATCAATATATGACTCTCTCGAATATATATGTCAAACATCTTTTTTTTTTGAATCCATTCTGTCTTACTCTATCAAAAAAGCCTTCCAATCTATGTATCAAATAGAAGAAAAAGGAATGAAGACAAGAAATCATGGATTTTCACCTTTCCTTATTCAAGTAAATCAAAGATATGCATTTTTTCGTTGAAACTAGAAGGCCAAACGGCTGTAGATTCGGGGTTTTCACTTATAGCTGAGCATCAGGGAAAGGTCCTTTATACTAATAGTCAAAAGATCCTTTTTTCAAGGAATGGGAATACTGAAAGTATTCCTTTAGTTAAGTATCAAGGTTCCAACAAAAAAACTTTGATCCATCAAAAACCCCGGGTTCAGGGAGGTAAATGCGTTAAAAAAGGTCAAATTTTGGCGGACGGTGCCGCTACAGTTGATGGGGAACTCGCTTTAGGAAAAAACATATTAGTAGCTTATATGCCATGGGAGGGTTATAATTCTGAAGATGCAGTACTAATTAGTGAACGTCTGATATATGAAGATATTTTTACTTCTTTTTCTATTCGGAGATATGAAATTAAGACTTATATGACAAATCTATTGGTTTGATACGAATAATGGAAGTCGTTTCAGTATGTTAAGGATACATATGTATCCACAATCTAGATAGAATTCGAAAATAGTCTATTTCCTATACCAATATAGGAATAAAGAAATTCGCAGAATTCTTAAAGACTTTTTTCCTTAATTTCTTTATAAATAGATACAAATATACCTTTTTTTTGTATTGTAAAGGGGTATCCAATCTTTGAATTTTTTTCTTTCTTTTTTCGAATATTTGAGTTATAGCCCTTTTTTTTTTGGAAACTCTGTTGCAGACTTTTGATTTCATCATAGCTATGCTACAGAATTTGAAAAATCTTATTCATTCTTACTGGTATGTATTTTCAATTTTAAGGGATTATATCCCGATAACATGATAGTTTTTAGAAACTCAGACCGGAGGTGCAGAATGCGAACTATCCAAGAACTCGAACTAGATGCGAATAAAGCAAAAAACCTAGTTCGATTGGAAATAAAAAGCAGGAATTTACTGATTTGAATAATTCAGAACTTCAGCATCTCTACCAAGAGATTCATGAGGCAAGACGTTCTACCTATGAACCTGACACATTACCTTATGATGGCGTTATTGCGTTTATGTATTATATTCTAGAAAAATGTGATGAGAATTTCTTTGAATCTATTTCTGATCAAGAGAGATCTCTTATAAGAAAAACATCACATAGGACTATTCCAAACTATTCGTATTTGGTATATCTAAAAGGTGAAATAAAAGAAAAAATAAGAAGATTGGTCAAAGGACAAAATATACCACCATTGCAGAAAGGAAAAAATGTACCAGCTCAGTCTTTTTTTTCTTTTCTAGAAAAGGTTCTTGGGGACGAAATGTTCTTCAAGCCCAAGAAATAATTCTAAGATTTCTGAACCAAAAACTCCAGGTCCTAAAACTGAATAGAAAAGTTTTGGTCATGGTCCTGAAACCAAACAAAGAATTCTAAGATTTCTGAATTCTTAATATTCTTAATTATTAAGAAAATTTTTGTTAATAATTTTCTTATTGGCCAACATAAGCATAATATTGATCCAATTTTTTTTCTCACTGTTACTAAAAAGAGTGAAATGAATCCCCTTAATAAAAATAAAGGGGATTATTCTTGAAAATTATTAGTAGTTAATTTTCAGGTTTCCTTATTTGTCTTATTTTTATGTCGAAAATCCATATATGGACATAGATGGAGTTCACTAAAATCTCATGTGATTTATCAAACAGAATAGAAATTCCACTAGATTGATCTATAGATAGGGATCGTCGATAAATAATGATCAACTAAAGGTATTTTTTTCGATAAAAAGCTACTAAGCTTCAAAATTATTTGGAATGGAAATATGAGGATATCACAATGCTTAATCACATAGAATTGTACAACTTTTACAGTTACAGATTTATCACTAATGCTAACAAAAAATAAATAAGTCCTGTCTTTGTGGGAAAGACCTATTAACGGCCACGGACCTATTAATGGTCAAGATCCTTTTGATTTTAAAGAGTCACTGGAATCAGACTCGTTTAATGAAAAAGAGGATGTTCATTCTGATTCAGAATCAGAAAAGGATATTGATCAAAAGGATATTGATTCTGATTCAGAATCAGAAAAGGAGGAAAAGGATATTGATTCTGATTCAGAATCAGAAAAGGAGGAATCAGATGATAAGGACTATGATTCTGATGAGTCCTATGATTCCGCTGACAAGGACTTTATCTTGTATCAAGAGTTGGAAGAGTTTTTTTAAGAAATCATTTTAGTCCTCTTCTTCACCAGATTGAGCGGTTCATATAATACCATGAAGAAACTAAAACTCTTAATAGGTGTTCTCAATTTACTAGAAGAAATAAACAAGGGTGTTAAGTATTTCAAACCGTCAATCGACGATCCATCAGAGGAGTTGGACCCATCGTATTCACTCCCATTTTCGGAATCCGAGTGGGAAGAAGAGGGGGATTCGCAAATTAATGAGCTCCCTCCGAGCTATCGTTGCGAATTGATTTCTTACTGGATCCGGGGTTCTATTTTCTCAAATAAAATATCGAGAAATCCAAATATCTACCTTTCGGGACCAAAGGTGATAAAATTTCTCCGGAAAATTTGATTTGTCACATAATCAAATCCTTCATTTGATTTGGATAGAATAAAAAAGTAGTATATGAATCAATCCAAATTTTTGTGTGTACTAGATTCAAATAACTGGCATAATTCTGATTTTTTGATTTTTCCTGATCGGAAAAATCATCCATGAAAAAGAAAGAAAAAAGATAGAAAAATTTTGTTATTTATGATCAAAAATTCATTCACTCCTATTATTCCACAAGAAGAAAATAAGGGTTCTGTTGAATTTCAAGTATTCAGTTTCACCAATAAGATACAGAGACTTACTTCCCATTTAGAATTGCACAAAAAAGATTTTTTATCGGAAAGGGGTCTACGAAAAATTCTGGGAAAACGTCAACGGTTGCTGACTTATTTGTCAAAGAAAAATCGAGTACGTTATAATAAATTAATTGATCAGTTGAATATTCGAGAGCCACAAACTCGTTAATTTCATCGTTTGAATTTTTTTTTAGTAGTATTCGATTTTTCATTTTGATGAGCCTCACTTTGAGGAATTCATGGAATAATGAATTCAGGAAGAAAAGATATGACTGTACCGGTTACAAGAAAAGATCTCATGATAGTCAATATGGGTCCTCACCACCCATCAATGCATGGTGTTCTTCGACTGATCCTTACTCTCGATGGTGAAGATGTTATTGATTGTGAACCCATATTGGGCTATTTACACAGAGGAATGGAAAAAATAGCGGAAAACCGAACAATTATACAATATCTACCTTATGTAACACGGTGGGATTATTTAGCTACTATGTTCACAGAGGCAATAACGGTAAATGCACCAGAAAAATTGGAAAATGTTCAAGTACCTCAAAGAGCTAGCTATATCCGAGTTATTATGCTGGAATTGAGCCGTATAGCTTCTCATTTGTTATGGCTTGGACCTTTTATGGCAGATATCGGTGCACAGACTCCTTTCTTCTATATTTTCAGAGAGAGAGAATTGATATACAATCTATTCGAAGCCGCCACAGGTATGCGAATGATGCATAATTATTTCCGCATCGGGGGGGTAGCTGCTGATCTACCTTATGGATGGATAGAGAAATGTTTCGATTTCTGCGATTATTTCTTAACAGTTTTTGTTGAATATCAAAAACTGATTACACGGAATCCCATTTTTTTGGAACGAGTGGAAGGAGTGGGCATTATTGGTGGAGAAGAAGCAGTAAATTGGGGTTTATCCGGTCCAATGTTACGAGCTTCTGGAATCCAATGGGATCTTCGTAAAGTTGATAATTATGAGTGTTACAATGAATTCGATTGGGAAATCCAATGGCAAAAAGAAGGAGATTCATTAGCTCGTTATTTAGTACGAATCGGTGAAATGAGGGAATCCATAAAAATAATTCAACAGGCTCTAGAGGGAATTCCTGGAGGACCCTATGAGAGTTTAGAAGTCCGACGCTTTGATAGAGCAAAGAATTCCGAATGGAATGATTTTGCATATAGATTTATAAGTAAAAAACCTTCACCCAATTTTGAATTGTCGAAACAAGAACTTTATGTGAGAGTGGAAGCCCCAAAAGGGGAATTAGGGATTTATTTGATAGGAGATAATAGTGTTTTCCCCTGGAGATGGAAAATTCGTCCACCCGGTTTTATCAATTTGCAAATTCTTCCTCAGCTAGTTAAAAGAATGAAATTGGCTGATATCATGACGATATTAGGTAGTATAGATATCATTATGGGAGAAGTTGATCGTTGAAATGATAATTGATACGACAGAAGTACAAACTATCAATTCTTTCTCTACATCGGGATTTTTCAAAGAAGTCTATGGACTGATATGGATTGTACCTATTTTGACCCTGCTATTGGGAATCATAATAGGAGTACTAGTAATTGTTTGGTTAGAAAGAGAAATATCTGCAGCGATCCAACAGCGTATTGGGCCTGAATATGCTGGTCCGTTGGGAATTCTTCAAGCTATAGCAGATGGGACTAAATTACTTTTGAAAGAGGATCTCCTCCCATCTCGAGGAGATATTCGTCTGTTTAGTGTCGGACCGTCTATAGCAGTTATATCAGTTCTACTAAGCTATTTAGTAATTCCTTTTGAGTATCGTCTTGTTTTAGCTGATCTCGGTATAGGTGTTTTTTTATGGATCGCCATTTCAAGTATTGCTCCTATTGGTCTTCTTATGTCAGGATATGGATCGAATAATAAATATTCCTTTTCAGGTGGTCTACGAGCTGCTGCTCAATCTATTAGTTATGAAATACCATTAACTCTATGTGTATTATCAATATCTCTACGTGTGATTCGTTGGAATATGAACTTTTACCTCTTTTTCTTCTAAAAATCAAAGAACAAAAAGAGGTTCAATGTATTGAATAGATATTCTCATTTTTTTATTCAGCATTCGGGTTGATGAGTTAAACCAGATAGTTATATGAGTGAAACAAAACAGCTTATCAATTTGTAGTAAGAATAAAAAATCTCATTCCCTATGTACAAGAATCAAGTTGAAGTAAACATAAGTAGCGTAAACTGTTTACCCCAAGATTCCGATTTTTTGATTAGTCATCATATCTTGAAGCGGGTGCAAACAAAAGATCAACTGTATGGAGTTTCTACTACTTTCTTTTATTTATTACTATACCGGCGATCAATCAAAAGTCAGTGGACAGTTAGGAACACCAAGGTACACAAAAGATTAGTAATCGAGATAATGTAAGGTATCAAAAAAGAGGTTTTTCCACATAAAACGAATCATAATAAGGACTTGAAATTGGTAGAAATGATCAAGTAGTACTTCCTTACGATTCCGATCTAGAGTATGCTCCTATTCACTGATTAAAGAAATGACTATCAAGAACGAATTAATCCTTTATTTTTTTTTGAAGTACCCTCCCCTGAGACAGAAGAAGAGGAAAAAAGAAATGGAATGCCATATATGGTATGAATAATAAAAAAAATCTTTCTTTATTCTTTCTTCCATATTCATACATATACAATTCTTATCATGATTCATGAACTAATGCCTAATTCTTTATATTTATTGATATAACGAGTATTTTATTGAAAGATTCAGTTATTACCGAACAAAGAGAGATTCTCATTATAAAGGATAAGATCAATTCGGAAGCAACTTTTTGATTATTCTAGCAGACAGAATTCCATTGGTCTAATTTGGGACTCTCCGATCTATCTTTATTCTGTCTACCCCCAAAGAAAGATGCCGATAATACCGAACTAGTCCTTACATTTTTTGTGGCCATAGAGGAGCCGTATGAAGCTGAGGTTTCATGTACGGTTTTGAAATAGCGATGAAAACAGTCATGTTTTTTTCGACTATGATTATCTAACAGTTCAAGTACAGTTGATATAGTTGAAGCACAGTCCAAATATGGTTTTTGGGGGTGGAATCTGTGGCGTCAGCCTATAGGCTTTCTAGTTTTTCTAATTTCTTCTCTAGCCGAATGTGAGAGATTGCCTTTTGATTTACCAGAAGCAGAGGAGGAATTAGTAGCAGGTTATCAAACCGAATATTCGGGTATCAAATATGCTCTCTTTTATCTTGCTTCTTACCTAAATCTATTAGTTTCTTCATTATTTGTCACAATTCTTTACTTAGGTGGGTGGAATTTCTCTATTCCGTACATATCCATTCCTGAACTTTTTAAAATAAAGAAAATGGCTGGAATTTTTGGAATGACAATTGGTATCTTTATTACATTAGCTAAGGCTTATTTGTTTCTCTTCATTTCTATCACAACAAGATGGACTTTACCTAGGATGAGAATAGACCAGTTATTAAATCTTGGATGGAAATTTCTTTTACCTATTTCTCTAGGTAATCTTTTATTAACAACTTCTTCTCAACTTGTCTCACTATAAATAACAGAATACGATAACAAGATTCTCGATTCATAATATCTCTCAAACAAGAGAAAGAAACTTCCATTTTCTCATTGATATTTACAATATGTTCCCTATGGTAACTGGGTTCATGAATTATGGTCAACAAACAATACGAGCTGCAAGGTACATTGGTCAAGGTTTCATAATTACCTTATCCCACACAAATCGTTTACCTGTCACTATTCAATATCCTTATGAAAAATCGATCATGTCAGAGCGTTTCCGGGGTCGAATCCACTTTGAATTTGATAAATGTATTGCTTGTGAAGTATGTGTTCGTGTATGCCCGATAGATCTACCCCTTGTTGATTGGAGATTGGAAAGAGATATTAAAAAGAAACAATTGCTAAATTATAGTATTGATTTCGGGGTTTGTATATTTTGTGGTAATTGTGTCGAGTATTGTCCAACAAACTGTTTATCAATGACTGAAGAATATGAACTTTCTACTTATGATCGTCATGAATTGAATTATAATCAAATTGCTTTGGGTCGGTTACCAATCTCAATAATTGGAGATTACACAATTCAAACTGTTATGAATTCGACTCAATTCCAAATAGATAAAGAGAATTCCTTTGATTCAAGAACGATTACTAATTACTAAGATTTTTTTTGGTTAGTCAGTAACTACAAAGAAAACTCAAAACTATTGATTGTCGAAAATCACTCTTTGATTGAAACTGACAATCTGTTTTTCGTGATGGGATGATTTCGAAATATACAATTTGAACCACTATTCAAACTAGTCTTTTTTCGGATAAAAATTCTATTTACATTAATCCATATTTCCTTTTCATTCTATGACAAATTTATCATAAACTATATTTTATACAAGAAGAAAATAGGGTAATCCCTTTTCCTTTCCTGGACCTTTTAGTATGGTCATGATATATTTCAATTTCTTTGTTTTTTTTTACATAATGGATTTACCTCGACCAATACATGATATTCTTGTGGTATTTCTGGGATCAGTTCTTGTATTAGGGGGTCTAGGGGTAGTATTACTTACCAATCCAATTTATTCTGCCTTTTCGTTGGGATTTGTTCTTATTTCGATATCTTTATTCTATATTTCATTGAACTCCTATTTTGTAGCTGCCGCACAGCTCCTTATTTATGTCGGAGCCATAAATGTATTGATCTTATTTGCTGTAATGTTCATGAATACTTCACAATATTCCAAAGATTCCTATCTTTGGACCATTGGAGATGGGGTTACTTCAATGGTTTGTACAACTATTCTTTTTTCACTAATGACTACTATCCTAGATACATCATGGTACGGGATTCTTTGGACTACAAGATCAAACCAAATTATAGAACAGGACCTCATAAATAACGTTCAACAAATTGGGATTCATTTAGCAACAGATTTTTTTCTTCCCTTTGAACTCATTTCTATAATTCTTTTAGTTTCCTTGATAGGAGCAATTACTATGGCTCGACAATAAGAAATACTTAGATTAGAATGATTCCAAATTCTAAGAATTGATAATTCTAAATAAAAAAAATCCAAATTTTTTGTCCCTTTTTACCT